GCTAGTGTAGCTTAACGCAAAGCATAGCACTGAAAATGCTAAGATAAAATTTAAAAACTTTCACAAGCACTGAAGGTTTGGTCCTGGCCTCAGTATTAATTTTAACCAAATTTACACATGCGAGTTTCAGCATTCCAGTGAGAACGCCCTAATCACACTCTTATTTGTTTAGGAGCTGGTATCAGGCATATACAGTGTGTATAACCCATGACACCTCGCTTAACCACGCCCCCAAGGGAATTCAGCAGTGATAGACATTGAGCAATAAGCGCAAGCTTGAATCAGTTAAAGTTAAAAGAGTTGGTTAATCTCGTGCCAGCCACCGCGGTTATACGAGTAACTCACATTAATACTTCACGGCGTAAAGGGTGATTAAAAGTTTCTAAAAAGTACTAGAGTTATAACCTTATAAAGCTGTCATACGCACCTATAAAAGGAATAATACACTGACGAAAGTAACTTTAACAACTTAGAGCTTTTGACCTCACGACAGTTAAGACACAAACTAGGATTAGATACCCTACTATGCTTAACCATAAATAGACCTTTACCACCACTTACTTTGTTTAAGTCCGCCTGAGTACTACAAGCGCTAGCTTAAAACCCAAAGGACTTGGCGGTGCCCCAGACCCCCCTAGAGGAGCCTGTTCTATAACCGATAATCCACGTTAAACCTTACCACTTCTTGCTTTTACCGCCTATATACCGCCGTCGTCAGCTCACCCCATGAGGGCACAGAAGTAAGCATAACGGACTTCCTCCAAAACGTCAGGTCGAGGTGTAGCGAATGAAGTGGAAAGAAATGGGCTACATTTTCTCTAAAGAAAACACGGACAGTAAATGAAAAATCACTTATAAGGTGGATTTAGCAGTAAGAAGAACTTAGGATATTTTTCTGAAATCGGCTCTGAGGCGCGCACACACCGCCCGTCACTCTCCTCAACTTACATTACTCCATTTTATAAATAACTCTTTACCCCAAGAGGAGGCAAGTCGTAACATGGTAAGTGTACTGGAAAGTGCACTTGGAATAATCAAAATATAGCTAAATTAGTAAAGCACCTCCCTTACACCGAGGAAGTACCCGTGCAACTCGGGTTATCTTGAACCTTAAAACTAGCCTAACCACCATTAATTAGCTTCAATATTACTAATAAACTGTATTAATATTTTGTACTTAAAACATTTTCACAATCCTAGTATAGGCGATAGAACAGAAACACTTAGCGCTATAGAAAGAGTACCGCAAGGGAAAGCTGAAAAAGAACTGAAACAAATCATTAAAGTAATAAAAAGCAAAGATTCACCCCTGTACCTTTTGCATCATGATTTAGTAAGAACAAGTGGGCAAAAAGACCTTAAGTCCACCTTCCCGAAACTAGACGAGCTACTCCAGAGCAGCACACTAGAGCTAACCCGTCTCTGTGGCAAAAGAGTGGGAAGACTCCCGAGTAGAGGTGAAAAGCCTACCGAGCCTAGTGATAGCTGGTTACCCAAAAAAAGAACTTAAATCCTGCAATAATTCTCCACCCCATCAACTTAGATTATCCACATAAGACACCTGTAAGAATTATTAGTTATTCAAAAGAGGTACAACTCTTTTGAATTAAGAAACAACTTTATTAGGAGGGTAATGATCATATTATTAAAGGACCCCACCCCAGTAGGCCTAAAAGCAGCCATCTGATTAGCAAGCGTCATAGCTCCAGCCCTAAACCAACCAATAATTCCGATATATTTCTCCAAACCCCCTAACCAATATTGGGTTTTTTTATCCATCTGATAAAAGAACTTATACTAAAATGAGTAATTAGAGGACTAACCTCTCCAAAACACCCGTGTAAGTCAGAAAGAATTCAATCACTGATTATTAACCGACACCAACCTGAGGTCATAATATTAAGAATAGTAAACTAGAAAAACACATTTATTATATCGTTAACCCTACACAGGAGTGTCCATAGGAAAGATTTAAAGAAAATAAAGGAACTCGGCAAACACAAACTCCGCCTGTTTACCAAAAACATCGCCTCTTGCAAATCTTGTATAAGAGGTCCCGCCTGCCCTGTGACATTGTTTAACGGCCGCGGTATTATGACCGTGCGAAGGTAGCGTAATCACTTGTCTTTTAATTGAAGACCTGTATGAAAGGCATCACGAGAGTTTACCTGTCTCTATTTTCTAATCAATGAAATTGATTTCCCCGTGCAGAAGCGGGGATATAACCATAAGACGAGAAGACCCTATGGAGCTTTAAACACTTAAGTTACTATCTTATTTATTAATTAATCTAAAGACTTAACCATTCTAATAGTAGCCTAACTTAATGTTTTCGGTTGGGGCGACCAAGGAGTAAAAGAAAACCTCCTTATCGATTGAGTATTTTTACTTAAAAGTCAGAACGACAGTTCTGATTAATAGAATATCTAACGAATAATGACCCAGGGCTATCCCCTGATCAATGAACCAAGTTACCCTAGGGATAACAGCGCAATCCTTTCTAAGAGTCCATATCGCCGAAAGGGTTTACGACCTCGATGTTGGATCAGGACATCCTAATGGTGCAACCGCTATTAAGGGTTCGTTTGTTCAACGATTAATAGTCCTACGTGATCTGAGTTCAGACCGGAGTAATCCAGGTCAGTTTCTATCTATGTAGATATTTTCCCTAGTACGAAAGGACCGGGAGAATGAAGCCAATGCCCCAGGCACGCTTCTCCCCCATCTGTTGAGACCAACTTAAACAGTAAAGGGGGGTCAACCTTCTACTAAAGATTATAGCCGTTAAGGTGGCAGAGCCTGGTAATTGCAAAAGACCTAAACTCTTTGATCCAGAGGTTCAATTCCTCTCCTTAACCATGTTAAAAACTATTGTCACTCAAATTATTCACCCTCTAACCTATATTATTCCAGTCCTATTAGCCACAGCATTCCTTACCCTAGTAGAGCGGAAAATCCTAGGTTATATACAACTTCGTAAAGGCCCTAATGTGGTAGGACCCTATGGCCTTCTCCAACCAATCGCTGATGGATTAAAACTCTTTACTAAAGAACCAGTACGCCCATCTCATTCATCCCACTTTCTCTTTCTGGCCACCCCAACCACGGCCTTAGCCCTAGCCCTGCTCATATGAATGCCCCTGCCCCTGCCCCACTCCATCTTAAACCTCAACCTGGGCCTACTATTTATCCTGGCCATTTCCAGCCTAACTGTTTATACTATTCTAGGCTCTGGCTGAGCTTCAAATTCTAAATATGCCCTAATAGGGGCCCTACGTGCTGTAGCACAGACTATTTCATATGAAGTCACCCTGGGCTTGATTCTACTATCCTTAGTAATCATAACAGGGGGCTTCACACTACATACATTTAACTTCACCCAAGAAACAGTATGACTTCTCATTCCGGCCTGACCACTAGCTATAATGTGGTATATCTCAACCCTAGCAGAAACCAACCGAGCCCCATTTGACCTTACCGAAGGCGAATCAGAACTAGTCTCTGGCTTTAACATTGAATATGCAGGAGGTCCATTTGCCCTATTCTTCCTAGCTGAATACTCAAATATTCTAATAATAAATACACTATCCGTTATCCTCTTCATAGGCACTTCTTACAGCCCCCTCCTGCCCCAAATCTCAACACTAAGCCTCATAATTAAAGCAACCATATTAACTCTTCTATTCCTATGAATTCGTGCCTCCTATCCACGATTCCGCTACGACCAGCTCATGCACCTAGTATGAAAAAACTTCTTACCCCTTACACTAGCCCTCATTTTATGACACATTACACTACCAACCTCCATGGCAAGTCTCCCACCCCTTACCTAAGGAAGCGTGCCTGAATTAAAGGGTCACTTTGATAGAGTGAACCATGAATGTTAAAATCATTCCCCTTCCTTAGAAAAACAGGACTCGAACCTGCCCCCTAGAGATCAAAACTCTATGTACTTCCAACTATACTACCTCCTAAAGTAAAGTCAGCTAATCAAGCTTTTGGGCCCATACCCCTACCATGTTGGTTAAAATCCTTCCTCTACTAATGAACCCCCTCGTATTATCCCTCCTCCTTCTGAGCCTAGGCCTAGGCACCACAATCACATTTATAGGATCCCACTGACTTCTAATCTGAATAGGACTAGAAATTAATACCATAGCCATTATCCCCCTAATAATTCACCAACAACACCCACGTGCAGTAGAAGCCACCACTAAATATTTCCTCACACAAGCAACAGCCTCTGCACTTCTTCTATTCGCAGGCACAACAAACGCCTGAACAACAGGACAATGAAATATTACCGACATACTTTCACCAACCTCCGCCACACTAATTACACTAGCCTTAGCCCTAAAAATTGGTCTAGTCCCTATACACTTCTGATTACCAGAAGTTCTCCAAGGATTAAACCTAACCACGGGACTTATCCTCTCAACATGACAAAAACTTGCCCCCTTTGCCATCCTCTTCCAACTTTACCCACTCCTTAACCCAAATATCCTCATAACTTTAGGAATTGCCTCCATTATCATTGGGGGGTGAAGCGGACTCAATCAAACGCAATTACGAAAAATCCTAGCATACTCCTCAATTGCCCACCTAGGATGAATAATCACTATTATTCACTTCGCCCCTAGCCTCGCCCTACTAAACCTCACCCTTTACATTATTATGACGACCTCAATATTTCTTTTATTTAACACACTTAATTCAACAAAAATCAACTCAATCTCCACATCAGCCACTAAATCCCCACTACTTTCAATCATATCATTAATTACTTTACTCTCATTAGGGGGACTACCCCCGCTCTCAGGATTTATACCAAAATGACTTATCTTACAAGAGATAACCAAACAAGGCCTCCAAATCCCAGCCACTATTATAGCCCTAGCTACCCTCCTCAGTCTATTTTTTTATCTACGTCTCTGTTACATAACAACTCTTACTATCTCCCCCACCCCCATCTTCTTCCTCTCCTCCTGACAAACAAAAACCACACAAATAAACCTCTTACTTACAATCACTACTTCCCTCTCCATTCTCCTTCTCCCCCTAACCCCCACACTACTAATACTATTTGCGTAAGAAATTTAGGTTAACAAGACCAAAAGCCTTCAAAGCTTTCAGTAAGAGTTTAAATCTCTTAACTTCTGATAAGACTTGCAAGACTCTATCTCACATCCTCTGAATGCAACCCAGATGTTTTAATTAAACTAAAATCTTCTAGATAAACAGGCCTTGATCCTGCAACATCTTAATTAACAGCTAAGCGTTCAATCCAGCGAACTTTTATCTAGGCTTCTCCCGCCGTAGGGTAAAAGGCGGGAGAAGCCCCGGGAGAGCCTTTCATCTCCGTCTCAAGATTTGCAATCTTATGTAAACTTTACTACAGGACTTGATAAGAAGAGGACTCTAACCTCTCTTCACGGAACTACAGGCCGCCGCTTGACTCTCAGCCATCTTACCTGTGGCAATTAATCGTTGATTATTCTCTACTAATCACAAAGATATCGGCACCCTTTACTTAATTTTTGGTGCCTGAGCAGGCATGATCGGGACTGGCCTAAGTCTTTTAATCCGAGCAGAACTAAGTCAACCCGGGACCCTCCTGGGTGACGATCAGATTTATAATGTCATTGTTACAGCCCATGCCTTTGTAATAATCTTTTTTATGGTTATACCAATTATAATCGGCGGGTTTGGTAATTGACTCGTCCCTTTAATAATTGGCTCCCCCGACATGGCCTTCCCACGCATAAATAACATAAGTTTCTGACTTTTACCCCCCTCTTTTCTCCTTCTCCTAGCCTCCGCTGGGGTTGAGGCCGGGGCTGGAACAGGTTGAACTGTCTACCCCCCTTTGGCAGGAAATCTGGCCCACGCGGGGGCCTCCGTAGACTTAACAATTTTCTCTCTCCACTTGGCAGGTGTTTCATCTATTCTAGCCTCCATTAACTTCATCACCACAATTATTAACATAAAACCGCCAGCAATCTCTCAATACCAGACACCCTTATTCGTGTGATCAATTCTTGTTACAACTGTCTTACTTCTTATGGCCCTCCCAGTTCTAGCAGCCGGCATCACTATACTACTTACGGACCGTAATCTCAACACAACTTTCTTTGACCCAGCTGGAGGGGGCGACCCCATTCTATACCAACACTTATTCTGATTCTTCGGTCACCCCGAAGTCTACATTTTGATTCTACCCGGATTTGGGATAATCTCACATGTAGTTGCTTATTATTCAGGCAAAAAAGAGCCATTTGGCTATATGGGCATAGTCTGAGCAATAATAGCGATCGGCCTTTTAGGCTTCATCGTCTGAGCACATCATATATTCACAGTAGGAATAGATGTAGACACACGAGCATACTTTACATCAGCCACAATAATCATTGCCATTCCAACAGGTGTTAAAGTCTTTAGCTGACTAGCCACCCTTCATGGCGGCTCCATTAAATGAGAAACACCCCTACTCTGAGCACTGGGCTTCATTTTCTTATTTACTGTTGGAGGCCTAACAGGAATTGTTCTAGCTAATTCTTCACTTGATATTGTCCTTCATGACACCTACTACGTTGTAGCCCATTTCCACTATGTTCTTTCAATGGGAGCAGTATTTGCTATTATAGCAGGCTTTGTTCATTGATTCCCACTCTTTACAGGCTATACACTTCACTCCACATGAGCAAAAATTCAATTTTCAATTATATTTATTGGGGTGAATTTAACCTTCTTTCCCCAACACTTCTTAGGTCTAGCAGGCATACCCCGACGTTACTCAGACTACCCAGATGCGTACACCCTTTGAAATGTGGTCTCCTCTATCGGATCTCTAGTCTCACTAGTCGCTGTCATTATTTTATTATTTATAATCTGAGAAGCATTTGCCTCAAAACGTGAGGTTTTATCCATTGAACTTTCTAATACTAATGTAGAATGACTTCATGGCTGCCCCCCTCCTTACCACACCTATGAAGAACCAGCTTTCGTTCAAGTTCAACAACCCACTTATTAACAAGAAAGGAAGGAATTGAACCCCCATAAGTCGGTTTCAAGCCAACCACATCACCACTCTGTCACTTTCTTGAGACTCTAGTAAATTAATTACATCACCTTGTCAAGGTGAAATTGTGGGTGGAAGTCCCACGAATCTTGAACCAATGGCACACCCATCACAATTAGGATTTCAAGACGCAGCCTCCCCAATCATAGAAGAACTTCTCCACTTCCACGACCACACATTAATAATTGTTTTTCTTATTAGCACACTAGTTCTCTATATTATTGTTGCAATAGTAACTACTAAACTGACTAATAAGTACATTTTAGATTCACAAGAAATTGAAATTGTATGAACCATCCTACCCGCTATCATTCTTATTATAATTGCACTACCATCACTACGGATCTTATATCTAATAGATGAAATTAATGATCCCCATATTACAATTAAAGCACTGGGCCACCAATGGTACTGAAGCTATGAATACACAGATTATGAAAACTTAGAATTTGATTCCTACATAATCCAAACTGAAGACCTAAACCCAGGACAATTTCGACTTCTAGAGACAGACCATCGTATGGTTGTTCCAATAGAATCCCCCATTCGAGTCCTAGTAACCGCAGAAGATGTCCTACACGCCTGAACAATTCCAGCACTCGGGGTAAAAATAGATGCCGTCCCAGGTCGCCTGAACCAAGCCGCCTTTATTATCTCCCGACCTGGTGTTTATTACGGACAATGTTCAGAAATTTGTGGTGCTAATCACAGCTTTATACCAATTGTAGTTGAAGCAGTGCCTCTTGAACACTTTGAGAATTGATCTTCATTAATACTAGAAGAAGTCTCATTAAGAAGCTAACAGGGTCCAGCATTAGCCTTTTAAGCTAAATATTGGTGACTCCCAACCACCCTTAATGATATGCCTCAACTCAACCTCAATCCATGATTCTTAATCTTTTTATTTTCCTGATTGTTTTTCTTGATTGTCTTACCCCACAAACTGACATCTTACTTACTTAACTATAACCCCACCCCCAAAAATACTGAAAAACAAAAACCAGAACCCTGAAACTGACCATGATCCTAAACTTCTTTGATCAATTTTTAAGCCCTTCACTAATAGGCCTGCCCTTAATTGCCCTAGCAATTATTATACCCGCAGTAATCTTCAAATCCCCTTCCAACCGATGACTTAACAACCGCCTGATTACCCTACAAACATGATTTATTACCCGATTCACCCACCAACTTCTACAACCACTTAATCTTGGAGGACATAAATGAGCCATTATTCTTACAGCACTCATACTCTTCTTAATTACCATCAATCTCCTAGGACTCCTCCCCTATACATTCACGCCAACAACGCAACTCTCATTAAATATAGCTTTTGCCCTTCCCCTCTGACTAACAACAGTCTTAATTGGTATATTAAATCAACCCACTATTGCTCTAGGCCACCTCCTCCCAGAAGGGACCCCTGCCCCTTTAATTCCAGTTCTCATCATTATCGAAACTATTAGCCTGTTTATTCGCCCTCTTGCCCTAGGAGTCCGACTTACAGCCAACCTTACAGCAGGCCATCTATTAATACAATTAATTGCAACCGCAGCCTTTGTATTAATCTCCACCATACCTGCAGTAGCAATCCTAACTTCTATTGTATTACTCCTCCTCACCCTTCTGGAGGTGGCCGTAGCTATGATTCAGGCCTACGTATTTGTACTACTCCTAAGTCTATATTTACAAGAAAACGTCTAATAATGGCCCACCAAGCACACGCATATCACATAGTTGACCCAAGCCCATGACCCTTAACAGGAGCCATCGCTGCTCTCCTCTTAACCTCCGGCCTAGCCATTTGATTCCATTTTCACACCATAACACTCCTTCTCCTAGGATTGATCCTTCTCACCCTTACAGTAGTTCAATGATGACGAGATGTCATTCGAGAAGGAACATTCCAAGGCCATCACACCCCACCAGTCCAAAAAGGCCTACGCTACGGAATAATTCTCTTTATCCTATCAGAAGTGTTCTTCTTCCTTGGGTTTTTCTGAGCATTTTATCACTCTAGTCTGGCCCCAACCCCTGAACTAGGGGGCTGCTGACCCCCCACGGGAATTAACCCCCTAGACCCCTTTGAAGTCCCCCTACTCAACACTGCTGTACTCTTAGCCTCCGGAGTGACAGTCACCTGAGCCCACCATACTATTATAGAAGGCAACCGAAAAGAGGCCATTCAGGCCCTCACACTCACAGTTATACTAGGCTTTTACTTTACGGCTCTTCAAGCCATAGAGTATTATGAAGCCCCATTTACTATTGCCGACGGGGTTTACGGAACAACCTTCTTTGTAGCAACCGGCTTTCACGGTCTCCATGTTATTATTGGCTCAACATTTCTTATAGTCTCTTTGCTGCGTCAAATCCTTTTCCACTTTACATCAGAACACCATTTTGGCTTTGAAGCCGCCGCATGATACTGACACTTTGTCGACGTAGTATGACTATTCCTCTATGTATCAATTTATTGATGAGGCTCATAATACTTTTCTAGTATAAACTAGTACAAATGACTTCCAATCATTCAATCTTGGTTAAATCCCAAGGAGAAGTAATGAATCTCATTACATTATCTATCGCCATCCCCGCCCTCGTTTCCCTAATCCTAGCATTTATCGCATTCTGACTGCCAGCTCTTAACCCAGATAGTGAAAAACTATCACCTTACGAATGCGGATTTGACCCCTTAGGATCTGCACGCCTCCCATTCTCCCTCCGATTTTTCCTAGTAGCAATTCTTTTTCTACTATTTGACTTAGAAATTGCCCTACTTCTCCCCCTGCCATGGGGCGATCAACTCATTTCCCCGCTTATCACGACCCTGTGGGCCTCTATCATTATTATTCTACTTACACTAGGCCTAGTTTATGAATGACTTCAAGGCGGCCTTGAATGGGCAGAATAGGCACTTAGTCCAAAAAAGACCATTAATTTCGACTTAATAAATTATGGTGAAAACCCATAAGTGCCTTATGACCCCTATTTACTTCACAATTACCTCAGCATTTATTCTTGGTCTCACAGGACTAGCTTTTAACCGCTCCCATCTCTTATCCGCCCTTATCTGTCTTGAAGGGATAATACTCTCCCTCTTCCTTGCAATCGCCATCTGGTCCATGACAATAAGTTCACCCTCTTTATCCCTAGCACCCATAATTCTACTAACATTCTCAGCCTGCGAAGCAAGCTCAGGCCTAGCCCTTCTTGTAGCCGCCACTCGCACTCACGGAACTGACCATCTTAATAACCTCAACCTCCTCCAATGTTAAAAATTCTTATTCCCACCCTCCTTTTATACCCAATTTCATGAATCTCACCCAAAAAATGAATGTGAACTTCTACTATCTCTAATAGTCTTTTAGTTGCCTCGCTGAGTCTAATTTGATTTAAATGAGACTTTGAAATGGGCTGAAATTACTCTAACCTCTTTCTTGGTGTTGACCCTCTTTCAGCCCCTCTACTTGCACTGACCTGCTGACTCCTGCCACTCATACTCTTAGCCAGCCTTAAACACTTGTCCTCTGAGCCCCATAAGCGACAACAAATCTATATTTCCTTGCTCATTACCCTCCAGGCCCTCCTAATTATAGCATTTAGCGCAACAGAGATAATCCTATTCTACATTATATTTGAAGCAACACTCATTCCAACCCTTATTATCATCACACGATGGGGAAATCAAACTGAGCGCCTTAATGCTGGCATTTACTTTCTATTCTACACCCTTGCAGGCTCCTTACCCCTATTAATTGCTTTACTTATCCTACAAAAAGATCTGGGCACTTTATCAATACTTATCCTACAGTACCCAAACTCCGTCAACCTTCACTCCTGGGCCAGTAAATTTTGATGAACTGCCTGCCTACTCGCTTTTTTAGTTAAAATACCCCTATACGGCGTCCACCTCTGACTGCCCAAAGCCCACGTAGAGGCCCCAATTGCCGGCTCCATAATCCTGGCTGCAGTTCTCCTTAAACTGGGGGGCTACGGCATGATACGAATCATTGTTATACTTAACCCCCTTACAAAAGAAATGGCCTACCCCTTCCTAATTCTAGCTATTTGAGGCATTATTATAACTAGCTCCATTTGTCTACGACAAACAGATCTTAAATCATTAATTGCCTACTCATCAGTTAGCCATATGGGCCTTGTAGCAGCAGCCATCCTTATTCAAACCCCCTGAAGCTTCGCAGGCGCCACAGCCCTTATAATTGCTCACGGACTGATCTCCTCTATGCTCTTCTGTCTCGCCAACACCAATTACGAACGTATTCACAGCCGAACATTACTCCTAGCCCGGGGCACTCAAATTATTCTTCCACTCATGGGAACATCATGATTTCTGGCCAACTTGGCTAACCTCGCCTTGCCCCCTAGCCCCAACCTTATAGGAGAACTACTTATTATTTCCTCCCTATTTAAATGATCAAACTGAACTATTATCTTGACCAGCACAGGAGTACTACTAACAGCATCCTACTCATTATATATATTTTTAATAACACAACGGGGACCTACACCACAACACCTGCTTTTCTTAACACCATCTTATACACGAGAACACCTACTCATGTATCTTCACCTTCTCCCTACAATTCTTATCATCACCAAACCAGAACTCATCTTGGGATGAACATTTTGTGTTTATAGTTTAATTAAAACGTTAGATTGTGATTCTAAAAATAAAAGTTGAAATCTTTTTATTCACCAAGAGAGGTCGGGGGACAAAAAGAACTGCTAATTCTTTCTATCCGGGGTTCAAATCCCTGGCTCACTTAAGCTTTTGAAAGATAATAGTCATCTATTGGTCTTAGGAACCAAAAACTCTTGGTGCAACTCCAGGCAATAGCCATGAACTCAATTATCTTTAACTCTTCATTCTTATTAATTTTTATTATTCTTCTCTACCCCTTATTTATGTCTATTACCGCACCACAGGGGTCTGTTGACCACAACTGAGCATCCACTCACGTTAAAACAGCCGTTAAACTCTCATTCTTTATCAGCCTAATCCCCTTATTCTTATTTCTTGACCAAGGAGTAGAGTCCACCACAACCAATTGAAACTGAATTAACCTGGGACCAATAAACATCAACATAAGCTTTAAATTTGATCTCTACTCTATTATCTTTACACCTGTGGCCCTCTACGTCACATGATCCATTCTAGAATTTGCACTCTGATATATACACACGGACCCGAACTTCAATCGCTTCTTTAAATACCTCCTCCTGTTTCTCATGACAATAATCATTCTTATTACTGCTAATAACCTATTCCAACTATTTATTGGCTGAGAAGGAGTAGGCATTATATCCTTCCTCCTAATCGGCTGATGACACAGCCGAGCAGACGCTAATACCGCAGCTCTTCAAGCAGTAATCTACAACCGAATTGGGGATATTGGACTAATCCTAAGTATAGCATGACTAGCTATAAACCTCAATTCATGAGAAACCCAACAAATATTTATTCTGTCTAAAAACACAGACCTAACTTTACCCCTACTAGGCCTAGTATTAGCTGCTGCCGGAAAGTCAGCACAATTCGGCCTCCATCCATGGCTGCCATCAGCCATGGAGGGGCCTACACCAGTCTCCGCCCTACTTCACTCTAGCACAATAGTCGTAGCCGGTGTATTTCTTCTAATCCGGCTTCATCCCTTAATTCAAGATAATCAACTAATCTTATCAGCTTGCCTATGCTTAGGAGCATTAACAACTCTATTTACAGCCACCTGTGCCCTTACCCAAAACGATATCAAAAAGATCGTAGCCTTCTCCACATCCAGCCAATTAGGCCTCATAATAGTAACCATCGGCCTAAATCAACCCCAATTAGCCTTTCTTCATATTTGTACACACGCCTTCTTTAAGGCCATACTTTTTCTTTGCTCCGGCTCTATTATTCACAGCCTGGACAACGAACAAGATATCCGAAAAATGGGAGGTCTTCATAAATTACTTCCATTCACTGCTTCATCCCTCACAGTCGGCAGCCTCGCCCTAACAGGAATACCTTTCCTTTCTGGCTTCTTCTCAAAAGATGCTATCATTGAGGCCATAAACACATCTAACCTAAACGCCTGAGCCCTAACCCTGACCCTCCTGGCCACCTCCTTCACTGCCATCTACAGCCTTCGACTTGTCTTTTTCACACTAATAAATTCACCACGATTCTTCCCCTTTATGCCCATTAATGAAAATAATCCTCTAGTATTAAAACCCATTAAACGTCTAGCTTACGGAAGTATCCTAGCTGGTTTACTCATCACCTTTAACATATCACCTACCAAAACACAAATTTTAACAATGCCCCCCACCCTTAAACTCTCGGCCCTCTTAGTAACAATTGTCGGCCTCCTCTTAGCATTAGAACTAACTAATCTCACCAAACACCAATTTAAAATCTACCCGACCCTACCCACCCACAATTTCTCCAACATACTAGGCTACTTTCCACCAATTATCCACCGCCTTTACCCCAAAATTAGTCTCTACTGAGCTCAAACCATCTCCACCCACCTGGTCGACTTAACATGAAATGAAAAAATGGGACCTAAAAATAAACTAGTCCAACAAACAGCCATAATTAAACTTCTCACACTACCACAACAAGGCTTTATTAAAATTTACTTTATAATTTTTTTCCTCACACTCACCCTAGCCGTTTTAATTATGATCTAAACCACACGCAATGTCCCCCAAGAAATACCACGAGTTAGCTCTAACACAACAAACAAGGCCAAAAGTAGTATTCAACCACTTAACATTAACAAATAACCCCCATAAGAGTATAACAAAGCTACACCACTAAAATCACCACGGACCACCTCCAAACCATTAATCTCATCACCACCAAATCACCCTCACCCTCAACCACCCACAAAATACTTATTAACATACATTAAAATCCCCACATAAAATAAAACATAAATAAGTACAGACCAATCCCCCCATGACTCCGGGTAGGGCTCGGCAACAAGCGCCGCAGTATAAGCAAATACAACTAACATCCCGCCCAAATAAATTAAAAACAGAACTAATGATAAAAAAGAACTTCCAGAACTCACTAATAAGCCACACCCCACGCCAGCAGAAATTACTAAACCAAAAGCTGCGTAATAAGGAGAAGGATTTGAAGCCACTGCTACTAAACCTATAATAAAACCCAATATTATAATAAATACTAAATAAATCATAAATTCCTACTTAGATTTTAACTAAGACTGGTAATCTGAAAAACTACCGTTGTTATTCAACTACAAGAACCTAATGACCATAAATATTCGAAAGACCCACCCATTATTTAAAATTATTAACAGCTCACTCATCGACCTCCCCGCCCCAAGCAATATCTCAATCTGATGAAATTACGGCTCACTCCTGGGACTTTGTCTCATCATTCAAATCCTCACTGGCCTCTTCCTAGCCATACACTACACCCCAGACATTTCATCCGCCTTCTCGTCAGTTGTCCACATCTGCCGAGACGTTAACTACGGCTGACTTATTCGCAATATCCACGCCAACGGGGCCTCACTCTTCTTCGTCTGCATCTACCTTCACGTTGCCCGAGGATTTTATTACGGATCCTATCTTAATAAAGAGACATGAAATATTGGGGTTATCCTATTATTTTTATTAATAGCCACCGCCTTCGTGGGTTACGTTCTCCCCTGAGGACAAATATCATTTTGAGGAGCAACAGTCATTACAAACCTCTTATCGGCTTTCCCCTACATTGGCAACATTTTAGTCCAATGAATTTGAGGGGGGTTTTCAGTTGACAATGCCACCCTCACCCGATTCTTTGCCTTCCACTTCCTATTTCCCTTCCTAATTACGGCACTTACCCTCTTACACCTCCTCTTTCTCCATGAGATGGGCTCCAATAACCCCACTGGACTTAGCTCAAACACAGATAAAATCCCATTTCACCCATACTTTTCCTACAAAGATCTCCTAGGCTTCTTCATTCTTATACTCCTGCTCTCACTCCTTGCCCTATTCTCACCAAACTTATTAGGGGACACAGAAAACTTTATCCCAGCCGACCCGCTACTCACACCACCCCATATTAAACCAGAGTGATACTTCCTATTTGCTTACGCAATCCTCCGCTCTATCCCCAATAAACTAGGAGGCGTCCTGGCCCTCTTATTCTCAATTCTTATTCTCATATTAGTGCCTTTACTCCACACGTCTAAACAACGAAGTGCCATGTTCCGCCCAATCACTCAGGCCTTATTCTGAACACTAGTCACTAATACAATTATTCTAACATGAATCGGGGGCCAACCAGTAGAACAACCATTTATCATTATTGGACAAATTGCCTCAATTCTCTACTTCCTCTTATTTCTCGTCCTTCTTCCACTTGCCGGCTGATGAGAAAATAAGATTCTTAACCTTTAATGTGTTCTGGTAGCCTAAAACCTAAGGCATTGGTCTTGTAAACCAAAGATTGGAGGTGAAATCCCCCCCCAAAACAAACTGTATTCAGGAAAGAGAGGGTTGAACTCCCATCCTTGGCTCCCAAAGCCAAGATTCTGCTTAAACTACCTCCTGAAATAGACCAGCATTTGCCGGTCGTCAATTTTGACGCATCTAGTCAGATATACATCTATATTATTAAGTCCACATATATCTAATATAATACATATATACTACTATGTATAATACCCATTTATCGACTGTCAACTATTTCATCACATGCTATGTATAATACTCATTAATAAATGTCCAACTAAAACACTATATATAATTTTTAACCCCCATTTTTATGATCTTCCAATATTTATATGTAATCAGATTATGTTCATAATGTAATCAAGTCCATGAATATAGATATAGTTCTATATTTATACCCATCAATTGATTATCAATTATTTCATTACACATGTGTGTATGGTACTCATTAATAAAGGTACAGCTATCTCATTACATTCAACTTTTAATCCTTATTTTATTACTTGCAGCAAAGCCATTACTAATTATCCACTCAATTACCCCATTTTATTCCTAACCATAAATCTGACGCACCCACACTCTTAATCATAAGCTATATTGACTGTCCACTAACGGTCACGGCTGGCGAGAACCGACCAATACCCTAATATATCCCCCTTTGCACGGTTTGTGGTATCGATCTTTAATAATTCCCCTTAACTTGCTCAAATGCTCACATTTGGCACCCTTGGTAGGCATACGTCTGTTCATCGCGTCAGCCTGAAATCACTCTAGCTCCCTCGATTGTCATTTCAAACTCTTAATCGTCTCAAGATTTCTAGCCCTCCCAGTTTTTTTTTGGGGATGAGACAATTACTAACCCTCCAGGCTTCCCTGTCGGGTGGCGGCCGGTACACCAAGTTAAATCGGTCCTATACTCAACATAATATCACTAAAACCTCGCTACTTATATCATTCGCTGGTCTTATATCTATCAAGATAAGGCAGTACTCACAAAAAGGACCCATAGTTCAATTTAACCCCCATCCATAGATATGAATAATTGAATATAAATTTAATAAAGACATTTTATTAAACCTCATACTATTAAGAGTTATTATTTGATTAATGGGAAAAACTAAGAATTCTTAACCACAAAGATCTATATATAGGCATATACTATATTATATAGGTCCCCGGGGGTCGGTAAAAAAAAAAAAAAGGCCAATACATTTTTTTGGGAAAAACCCCCCTCCCCCTTAATATACACAGCTATCTCGAAAAACCCCTAAAACGAGGGCTAATGTATATTTTTTTCTGCATTGACATGTGGTAAATTTCGTCATATACAGTGTGACACTATGACAT